ATCGATATTGAATCAATCGAACGCACTTCTAACACCTGTTCCACTTTTGGAAGACCTTGCGTTATATCACCAGATCTTGATTTTTCATATATAAATGTAACTAATGTATCGCCTTCGTAAAGGATTTCCCCATAATGTCCATGAACAGTTGCTCCTGGAGTAGCCAAATAAGGCTTAGCTGATCGTATTACCACAGAGTCAACTTGAACAATTAGAACTTGACCCGATTTTAAATGCGGTCCTTTTTTGGCTATACATACATTTTCACAAAGAAACTGCCCAAGACTAACGATTGGAGATGTCTCTTCACAATAATTGTAATGGAGAAAATACCAATTCAAATGGAATGGATTCAAAATGATGTTACTGCATGAATAGGGATTATAAATTTGACCATTTTCATCCAGTAAATAATATTTAAGTATTTGAAAAATCTGTTTGAAATTGTCAAGTTGCAAATAGTTAGTTACCAAGATCTGATTATGGGTTATTAAATGGGAAAATAAATCAAAATTATAAATTGGAAAGCCTGTTCCTAACGGGCCCAACGAATTCCTAATTGGAATTAGGGGGTTCTTTTTGATTGATTCTTTTATCACATTGGGATATTTTACATCGTTGAATGGGCCTATTCGAAAACAATTGGATGATGACAAAATTATCAAAGATTGAGATTCCTTATTTCGATTCAACAACGTATGGATAGTTCCTTGATTTGGATTAAGGGATTCTTTAATCCTTGCCTTGGAATAGGAATAAATGGAAGAAAACGGATTGACATTAGCGCGATCTGATCCATTCTCAGAGATCAATCCTGAACCCGACAGATCATTCCTTTTTCCGGTATAAGAAATAGGTGACTTAGCTAAGTCGATTCTTAGAAAATATCTAAGCAAACCATTTGTCCTTATTTCAACAAAGGAAGCACAGGCCTTTTCGATTTTTTTGTCTTGGTCCCAATTCAACACTAAAGAAGTCCGAACTAATTGAATACTTGTGTCCCAAATTTCAAGAATTGGGTCGTAATAAAGGATATAATTGACAACTCGAAGTTGTAGATTATCACTTTCCTGCAAGAGATCCGGCGGGAAAAGTCTTCCTAAATTTATACCATCCGTTTTTTTATATGGGACTACAGGTTGAACCAAAACAAAATACTTTTTTTCATACCTGGAAAGTTTCATTCGTTGGATATAAAGCCAATTTTTCAATTTTTTGTATTCTTTGGAATTTGGTTTTCCCCCTCCTGGCGGTATCAATCGGAATGCCTTATTTGTCTTTCCAGGAAAATGGATATCTCCAGAAAAGATTATCAGTTTCATTTTTTCTGCTTTTTTCTTCACTCGGACCAATCCGCCTACCCGACTTCTTCTATTTAAAGTGATTTGTGTATCTGCCCCAATAATACTATTGTGCCGTACCATTATGGAAGAAGATTCGGCCAAAATGTGGACTTCCACGGGAATAAAAAAAAATGGATTTACTTCCTTTTGGTATTTTGGCCAAAATACCTTGACTCCTCGATACTCAATCAAATCCTCTTCGTTGACGATTGAATTCAGTTCTCTAGTCTCATATTTAGTAAGTCCCGAGCTCTTTCTTATATATCGAGGATCATCGAAATAAGCAAGAATACTATTTCTACGGAGAATACCATTTCTGGGGATTTCCATTGAGATACCTGAAGAAGGTATTAGTTGGTTCTCGCCTTCTTGAATCGATTCGAGTGGGATGATGAATCTATTTCTTCGCCTCTTTGCCAATAAATCAGAATTACCGTCGAGAATGGTCGGATATCTGAGATTACAACGACCCGTACATGTCATTCGATTCAGTTCTGAATAATCAGGAATCCTATCTCCTTTTTGATTTTTACCAGAAAAATACGAACTAAAAAATTTGTGTCTCACTTGATTATTAGTTACTGAGGGGTTAGCAATATATCTTGGCTTGACAGAAAGAGAATAAGCGTTCATTTGATCTTGATCCTTGTGGATCGAACAAGGGCCTAGACTGTATCTCCGGGGCTCCCCTAATAATATCCATAAATGACTTGTTTTTGGTAAGAGATGAATATTACCATATGTAAATTCAGGTGCATGGTACACATCAGTATTCCAGTGCATTTCGCCTTCTGAGTCAGAATAAATATGTTTTCGAACCTTCTCTTTCAAATTCAAAGTGGATGTTCTCGCGCGAATCTCAGCAATCACTTGTTCTGATTCTACATATTGATCGTTTTGAACTAAAAGAAAACTTTTGGGCGGAATACACACATTGTGTATAATATCTTCACTCTCAATAGTTACATACAAGTCTCTAGAACATAGAAAAGCAGGATGTCCATGACGTGTGCGTGTCGGATGAACCAAATCCTCGTTGAATTTTATTTTTCCATTAGAAGGGGCTCGCACATGTTCTGCAGTACCCCCTGTAAATACTCCGCCGGTATGAAAAGTTCTTAATGTTAATTGAGTGCCCGGTTCTCCAATAGATTGACCTGCAATAATACCTACGGCTTCTCCCAATTCGACCAGGTCGTCATGAGCTGGACTCCGGCCATAACATAATTGACAAATCCAAGATGTACTCCTACAAGTAAAGGGGGTTCGAATAGAGATTGGTTGTGCTCTAAAAGTTATGAATCTACTGACAAGTCCAACCCCAATATCTTGATTTCTAGTAGCAATACATCGCGAACCTATATATATATCATCTGCTAATACACGGCCAATTAATGTTTGGATAAAAATCCTGTCCGCCATCATTCCATTTCGAGGACTTACAGAAATACCTCGAACGGTGCCACAATCTGTTCGACGTACAACAATGTGTTGAACTACTTCAACAAGTCTGCGCGTGAGATATCCTGCATCTGATGTTCGGATAGCGGTATCCACAACCCCTTTACGGGCTCCGTAGCAAGAAATAATGTATTCTGTTAAAGACAGTCCTTCGCGTAAATTGCTTTGAATGGGTAAATCAATCATTTGCCCTTGGGGATCCGACATTAATCCTCTCATACCTACTAATTGATGTACCTGAGATGCATTTCCTCTGGCTCCCGAAAAAGACATTATATGGACTGGATTAAAAGGATCGGTCATCCGAAAATTAGGATTCATTTCTTGTCGCAAATATTCACTTGTGGCATACCATATTTCGATCGATTGACGTAATTTTTCTACCGCGTGTACATTCCCATAATGATGGTGTTTTTCCAAAATAAAACTTTGTTGTTCAGCGTCTTGAACTAGCCATCTTTTAGAAGGTATTGTTAAAAGATCATCAATTCCTAATGAAATGGATGCGGCGGTAGCTTGTCGGAAACCCAGAGTCTTTACTTGATCCAGGATATGTGATGTATATCCTATTCCATAGTGATCAATAAATCGACTAATAAGCCGTTTCATGGCAGTTCCGTCTATCACTTTATTGTGAAAGACCTGAGTGGGCCGTTCTGCCATCAGTACCTCCATATTGCGCTGAGTAGAATTTGACAATGGGCTTGAGTCAGTGATTGGAAAACTTCCTTTTCTAGATCTTGATTCACGTAGAAATTCTGCAATTATGGTCCTAGTTAACCCGGAGAGACTCGAATTCCCGTTGGTAGCATAGAATTACAACAGCCCTGCCAAAACCCCTGTATGGCTTCTTCTATTTCTCGATAAAGGGAAATATGACCAAGAGTGGTTCGAATATATATATAAAGAATTTCTTTTTTTATACTTCGTACTATTAGATAGTGTCCATAAATCTCATAAAAGGTCCCCACAGATTCATAGTGAATTTCGATGGGAGCTTCTCTTGCAGCAATAACGCGTTGATCTAGTCGCCACCGCAGCCACAAAGGACTACCTAAATTGATTCGTTTTTGCCGATAAGCTCCAATTGCATCATAGGGATTACAAAAAAAGGGTTCTTTTTTTTTTGTATACTTATAGTTATTATCTTCATTTTGATAGTTTCTACGATTACATGGATTATACCTATTTACACAAATACCCCGACGATTTCCACTCGTTAAGACATAGAGTCCACTAAGCATATCTTGAGTTGGTGCCGAAATCGGATCCCCAATAGTTGGAGACAAAAGATTCATATGAGAAAACATAAGTAAACGCGCCTCTGCTTGAGCCTCCAAAGATAAAGGCACATGAACAGCCATTTGATCCCCGTCAAAGTCTGCATTGAAGCCCTTACAAACTAATGGATGTAAACAAATAGCGCGCCCTTCCACTAAAACGGGGAGGAATGCCTGTATGCCTAATCTATGCAGAGTAGGCGCTCTATTCAGCAATACAGGATGGTCATCCAGAATTTCCTGAAGTATTTCCCATACAATCGGTTTTTTTTTCCGAATTTGACTCTTAGCAACTCCTATGTTCGAAGCAAGATGTTTTCTAATTAGGTCACGAATTACAAATGCCTGGAAAAGTTCTATTGCTATTTCGCGAGGCAATCCACATCGATGTAATGAAAGTGAAGGGCCCACGACAATCACGGACCGCCCTGAATAATCGACCCGTTTACCAAGCAGAGTCTCGCGAACTCTTCCTTCTTTGCCTTCAATTACATCTGAAAGCGACTTGTAAACTCTATTATGATCATCCCTCATTGGTTGTCCGCAGATTCCATTATCAAGAAGTGCATCCACGGCTTCTTGTAGCAATTTTTCCTGAGATATTATTAATTCTTCTGGCGTAGCTATACTTGTTGTTAATAGATCTGTAAGAGTATTATTCCGATAGATAATTCTTCTATAGATTTCATTAATATCCGAGGTCACTAGTTTATCCTCATCTATATGATAGATTGGTCTCAACTCAGGAGGAAGAACTGGTAATAGACACAAAACCATCCATTTTGGTTCTATATTTGTTCGAATAAAATGCTTAGCCAATTCCATGCGTCTAAGCAAAAAATCTTTTCTTCTTCCAACTTTTCGATCTTCCCATTCATTCCCTGTGGGTTCCTCTTCCTCCAATTCTTTCCATTCT